AAGTTTAAGTGTTTAGAGGTTAACATAATAGGGTAATCTGTGTATTTGTTTAGTTTGATTTCAAAATTAAACAATATAATAAAATAAAATTTCTAATGGGTAGTAAATGATGTTTTAGGCTTCTTAGGGTTGATCCTGTTTCCGGGGGGTTTGCAGGAATTTAGAAACTTTTTGAAGTTAAGGGGGTAGGGGGTTTGAGACGCGAAACTGCAAGGGGGTGATAGATAAATTAGTATTGATTAATAGAATAATATAAATTATTATGCTCTTGATATCCAATTATGCAATTCTTATGTTATGACTTTCCAACATGAACATTTTAGGCGAGCTGGCAAAGTAAATGTACAACCTTGTCTGTCATTTCTGTATGCACTCTGAAATGTAAGTGAAAGGAAAAAAAAAAAGAGAACCCCTAGCTCGCTGGCTTGAACGCCCGGCATGTTGGGTTATTAGTATATCAGTTTAACACCAATAACTTATGCCAGGCATAATTCATTAAAATGGGTAATAAGTTTCTTATGGCCCTGAAATAGGAACCAAATGCCAGGAATAGTTCACTAAGTGCGACCCCCACGATAGTTGTACCTGACCCTCATTAAACGATAGCCCCAGATAGCTAATGTTGGTCGGTTCTTACTGTACTGAAAATCTGTGTACATCTTTTGGTGATCCTCCCCAAGCGTGCTTAACTAATCACCATGAGCCCCAGAGAGCTAATGCAGGTCGACTCTCTATTCAGCTAAGCTTTGGTACGTTAATTTGGTGATTAAAAATATGAATGTGGCTAGATCTTATTGTGTTGAGTTTTGATTACCGTACTAATTAATGCGAAAAGAATGTTTACCTTCAATTCCGGACATGTCTAAGAATGGAGGTATGGTGACATATGTTAGGTTAACACCAAGATATGCCATATATACATAGTTAGTAATAAATTTCATTGAAATTGCATAGATTATGCAATTTGGGTGGGTGTTTCGGCGGGTGTAGGCAGGAGATAGTTTAAGGAGAATTCTGGCTTTGGGAGTCAGGGGTGGAAGTTAGAGTCTTTCTTTTCTGAGCAGTAGGAGGGAGTCTAACCTTCAACCCCCGGCTTACAAGGCCGGTGCTCTATTTGAGCTACTAGTGCAATTTCATTTAAGAATTTTATTTTCTGTTCATCCCGCAATAGGGATTAGTATTAAGAATAATAGGAAGTATAATGTAGATGCTATTTGTCCAATGATAATGAATGGGTGTTCTACTGGCATTCCGCCGATTCAAGTTAAAATTAGTACGTTTGCTACTAGTGTTCAGAATAGTGTTTGTGTGAGTGGCCGGAATGTTAAGCTGCGTTGTTTAGAGGTGTGTAAGATGGGAACTGCTAGTAGGATGAGGATTGATAGGAGTAAAGCTAAGACACCTCCTAGTTTGTTGGGAATTGATCGTAGGATGGCGTATGCAAATAGGAAGTATCATTCTGGTTTAATGTGTGGTGGTGTAACTAAGGGGTTGGCAGGTGTAAAGTTGTCTGGGTCGCCTAATAGGTTAGGTGAAAATAGTGCTAGTGTTGTTAAGGAGGTGAGTAAGATAATAAATCCTAGTAGGTCTTTATAGGAGAAGTAGGGATGGAATGGGATTTTATCTGGGTTGGAGTTTAATCCTAGGGGGTTGTTTGACCCTGTTTCGTGAAGAAATAGGAGGTGGAGGGCTGAGAGGGCTGCAATGATGAAGGGGAATAAGAAGTGGAATGTAAAGAATCGTGTGAGGGTGGCGTTGTCTACAGAGAATCCGCCTCAGATTCATTGTACAAGTTCATTTCCAATATAAGGGACTGCTGATATTAGGTTGGTAATAACTGTAGCGCCTCAGAAGGATATTTGGCCTCAGGGTAGTACGTATCCTACGAAGGCTGTTATTATTGTCACTAGAAAAAGTACCACCCCAATATTCCAGGTTTCTTTATAGAGATATGATCCGTAGTACAGGCCTCGGCCGATGTGTAAGTACATGCAGATAAAGAAAAATGAGGCTCCATTTGCGTGTATATTTCGAATTAGTCAGCCATAGTTAACATCTCGGCAAATATGGGCAATTGAAGAAAATGCCATGGTAATATCAGATGTGTAGTGTATTGCGAGGAATAGGCCTGTTAAGATTTGGGTAATTAGACATAGGGCTAATAAGGATCCGAAGTTTCATCATGCGGAGATATTAGATGGGGCAGGTAGGTCTACTAGGGCGTCATTAATAATTTTTAGGAGTGGGTGGGTTTTTCGTAGGTTGGTCATTGGTTCTTATAGTTGATTTACAACAGTGGTTTTTCGAGTCATAGGTCTCGGTTAAAGTCCGGGTGAGAATTATGTCATATTTTATGTCTTTGATGTTGATCGGTGTGGTAATTGGGTTGATTGCAGTTGCGTCCAACCCTTCTCCGTATTATGCTGCATTAGGCTTAGTTGGGGTTGCTATTTTTGGGTGTGGGGTGTTGTCTGGGTACGGGGGCTCTTTTCTTTGTTTAGTTTTCTTTTTTATTTACTTGGGGGGCATATTAGTAGTTTTTGCGTATTCTGCGGCGTTAGCTGCGGAGCCTTTCCCGGTAGCTTGGGGGGATCAGTCTGTAATTATGTCTGTTTTAGGGTATTTAGTATTTATTAGTATGTTGTTATGGTATTTTTCCGGTTGTTGATATGTAGATTCTTGGGCTTCGGTTAATGAATTTAAAGATTTTACTATGTATATGGGGGATATTTCTGGTGTGTCATTAATATACTCATTTGGTGGGGGGATATTAGTGGTTGGTGCGTGAATTTTGCTTGTTACTTTGTTTGTGGTATTAGAGTTGACTCGTGGGCTTGGCCGAGGGGCTCTGCGGGCGGTTAGGTGATTAGTAGCACGGTTGTTAATGTAAGGGTTAGGAAAAATAAGGTTAAATAGGTTTTAATTAGGCCTTTTTGGGCGTTGCTTGTGGTGTGGATCAGGGGGATTTGGGAGGATGTAATTATTTTGGGGCCAATTTTTTCTAGTCATGTTTGATCAATTATTTGATTGGCTGCAGTTTGTCCTAGGTTTAGGGTAATTTTGGGGGTGATGCGGTGTATTACTGCGGGGAAAAATCCTAACATATTTGAGAAATGGTGAGTGGTGAGAGATGGAAGAATTTTATATTGTTTGTTTGTAAGTGCGGAGAGTTCTGTTGCTGTGAGTAAGCCCAGGATGGTTACTATTAGTGCGGCAATTTTTAAAGTAATTGGTATTGTTATGATTGGTGTGTTAGTTGGGGTTAAATTAGAAGTGATTAGGAGGCCTGCAGTAATGCTTCCTCACACTAGTCGTTTGAGTGGGTTAATGACAGCGGGGTTATTTTCGTTGATTGGGGCTAAGGCAGAGAATCGCGGGTATCCTATAACTACAAAGAAAATAATTCGCAGGCTATAGATGGCTGTGAAAGAAGTGGCTAGTAGTGTGAGGGTGAGGGCTCAGGCGTTGATGTTGGAGGTGTTAAGGGCTTCAATAATGGCATCTTTGGAGAAGAATCCGGCAAGGAAGGGGGTGCCTGTGAGGGCTAGGCTGCCAATTGTTATACAGGAGGAGGTGAGTGGGGCGAGGTGGTGTATGCCTCCTATTTTACGAATATCTTGTTCGTTATTTAGGCTGTGGATGATAGCTCCAGAGCCTAAGAATAGTATAGCTTTAAAGAAGGCGTGTGTACAAATGTGGAGGAATGCGAGTTGGGGTTGATTTAATCCAATGGTGACTATTATCAGTCCTAGTTGGCTGGAAGTTGAGAAGGCGACGATTTTCTTAATGTCGTTTTGTGTTAGGGCGCAGGTGGCTGTAAATAGGGTGGTTAGTGCTCCTAGACATAGGCAGGTTGTTAGTGCGGTTTGATTGTTTTCTATTAGTGGGCTTAGTCGTACTAGGAGAAAAATTCCTGCAACAACTATGGTGCTAGAATGCAGTAGGGCAGATACCGGCGTAGGGCCTTCCATTGCGGCAGGCAGCCATGGGTGAAGCCCAAATTGTGCTGACTTGCCGGTTGCCGCTAAGATTAAGCCCATTAGGGGAAGGGTTATGTCAAAATCTTTAGCGGTATGGAAGATTTGTTGAATTTCTCATGAGTTAAGGTTTATAGCTAGTCAGGCTATACTTATGATGAGGCCAATATCGCCGATGCGGTTGTACACTACAGCCTGTAGGGCTGCTGTGTTAGCATCTGCTCGGCCGTACCACCATCCGATTAACAGGAAGGACATGATTCCTACTCCTTCTCAGCCGATAAATAGCTGAAATAGGTTGTTGGCGGAGACTAGTAAAATTATTGCTAGAAGAAAGATTAGTAAGTATTTGAAGAACCGGTTTATGTTGGGGTCTGTGTGTATATATCAGGAGGCGAATTCTAAAATTGACCAAGTTACATACAGGGCAATTGGAATAAAGGTCAGGGAGTAGCAATCAAATTTAAAGCTTGTATTAATGTTAAATGAGTGGGTGTTTATTCAAGTTCAGTTGGTGACGATTGTTTCTAAGCCCTCGTTAGTATATAGGGCTAGGGGCAGGAGGCTTGTTAGAAAGGCTGTTTTTACAGCTGTTTTTACGTATTGTGTGGCTCAGGGGTTTAGGGGTGGTTGAGGGCTAGTAATTTTTAGTAGGGGAAAGATTAGGATGGAAAAGGTAATTAGAATACTAGAACTGATTATAAGAGTGGTTGGGTTCATAGCTAGCACTTGGAGTTGCACCAAGAGTTTTTGGTTCCTAAGACCAATGGATGAGCTATTATCCTTTGATAGCTCAAGGGAGCCTTGGGGTTTAACCATGGGGATGGAAATTAGCAATTTCTACTGCCATCGGGCCTCTCTTGGTGGATAAGGAGGTTTTAACTCCTATTTTTAGAATCACAATCTAATGTTTTAGTTAAAACTATATCTACAAGAACATCACCCTCAGACTAGCTCTGGTTTGAAGATGAGTAGTAGAAGGGGGATGAGGTGTAGGGTTATTAGTACGTGCTCTCGGGTATAAGAGGGATTTATAGAGAGTATGTGGGCGGGGGTATTCCCTCGTTGTGTTATTAGAAACATGTATAGGGAATAGCTGGCTGTGATAAGGACTCCGGCACCTGTGCAAATCAGGGTTCATAGGGATCAGTTGAATAGTGAGGTGATAATTATAATTTCTCCTATTAGGTTTGGTAGGGGAGGTAGGGCTAGATTAGCAAGACTGGCAATAAATCATCAAGTTGCTATTAGGGGGAGTAATCCTTGAAGTCCGCGGGCTAGGATCATAGTTCGGCTGTGTGTTCGTTCGTAGTTAGTGTTTGCTAGGCAGAATAGTGCTGAGGAAGCTAGGCCGTGGGCAATTATTAGTGTTAGTGCGCCTGTAAATCCCCATGGGGTTTGAATTAAGATTCCTGCTGCTACAAGACCCATATGGCTGACAGATGAGTATGCAATTAGTGCTTTTAGGTCTGTTTGTCGTAAACAAATAGTTCCTGTTATTACGACACCTCAAAGGGCTAAAATAATGAATGGATATGCTATTTCTTTTGATAGTGGGGTAAGCATTATTATTATTCGTATTATTCCATAGCCGCCTAGCTTAAGTAGTACGGCGGCTAGAATTATTGAGCCGGCGATTGGGGCTTCGACGTGTGCTTTGGGTAGTCAGAGGTGTACTCCGTACAGGGGTATTTTTACTAAGAAGGCGATTAAGCACCCGGCTCATCATATTTTGTCACCAATAGTTAATATGTTTAAGGGTTGGTAGTATTGTAGAGTGAGTAGGGATAAGGTTCCTGTGCAATTTTGTAATAGTAGGAGGGCAACTAGTAGTGGGAGTGACCCTGCGAGGGTGTAGAATAAAAAGTATGTTCCGGCGTTTAAACGTTCTGCTTGATTACCTCAGCGCGTAATAATTATTAGTGTTGGGATAAGAGTTGCTTCAAATATAATATAGAAAAGGATAATCTCTGTTGCTCCAAATGCTAACACTAGGAATAATTGGAGGGAGGTTAATAACATAATGTAGGTGCGTTGTCGGGCCGGAGGTTCCAAGGATATGTGATTTTGGCTTGCTAAAATTATTAGGGGTAGCAGTCAGCAGGATAAGACTAGGAGAGGGGCAGATAGGGGGTCTGTCCCTAATAAGGGGTTGAGGAATGATCATCCTGTTTCTGTTGTGTTTTTAAATCATGTTAGGCTAATTAGGGCAATAATAGTGCTGTGGCCTAGTGATGTGGGTCACAGTAATTTGGGTGGTGTTAATAGTGTGGTTGGGAATAGCATTAGGGTTGGAATTAGGATTGTTAGCATTGTAGTAGGTTGAGGCTTTGTAGGCGGTCGGTTCCGTGAGTTCGAGCAGTTGCAACAAGTAGGGCTAATCCTGCACTGGCTTCACATGCTGAGAAGGCTAAAAGAAGGAGGGGGGAGGTGGTGTAGTTTGTGGAGTCTAGTTGAAGTGATCAAATTGATAGGGCAATAAATAGGGATAGTATTATTCCTTCTAAGCATAGTAGTGCTGATAGGAGGTGTGTTCGGTGGAATGCTAGTCCTATAAGGCCTAGCAGGAATGCTGAGGAAAAGGTAAAATGTGTGGGTGTCATTAGGTAATTATGGACTTAAACCATAAATGTTTGAGCCGAAATCAAGTGTTTTTATTATACTAATTACCTATTCAGCCCACTCTAGTCCTCCTTGTTTTCATTCATAAATAAGCCCTGCGGTGAGGAGGAGGAGTACGGCGGTTGCTCATATAAGTGTGTGGGTGGGGCTTGTGAGTTGATTAGCTCACGGGATGGGTAGTAATAGAGCAATTTCTAGGTCAAATAAAAGAAATAAGATTGCTACTAAGAAGAATCGCAAGGAGAATGGCAAGCGGGCAGATCCTAAGGGGTCGAATCCGCATTCGTATGGTGATAGTTTTTCGTAGTCTGGTTTTATTAGGGGGAGTCAAAAGGAGATGGTTGCAAGGATTGCTGAGAGAGTTGAAGTAATGATTAGAATAGTTAAGATTAAGTTCATTATCTTTCCTTGGATTTTAACCAAGACCGGGTGGTTGGAAGCCACTTATACTTTTTGTACTAGAGAGATTATGAGCCTCATCAATAAATTGAGATGTATAGGAAAAGTCATACTACGTCTACGAAGTGTCAGTACCAGGCGGCTGCTTCAAAGCCGAAGTGGTGTTCAGATGTAAAATGGTATTTGATTTGTCGTAAGAGGCATACAAGTAGGAATGTGGATCCAATAATTACGTGTAGACCGTGGAATCCTGTGGCGACAAAGAAAGTGGAGCCATAGACGCCATCAGCAATGGTGAATGGGGCTTCATAGTATTCTAGGGCTTGGAGTAGTGTGAAGTAGAAACCTAAGAGGATGGTAAGAGTTAGTGATTGGATTGCTTCTTTTCGTTTATTTTCTATAATGCTGTGGTGTGCTCATGTCACGGTTACTCCAGAGGCGAGGAGTACTGCTGTATTAAGTAGTGGTACTTCAAACGGATCTAGTGGGGTAATGCCTGTTGGGGGTCAACATCCGCCTAGTTCTGGGGTGGGGGCAAGGCTTGAGTGATAAAATGCTCAGAAAAATCCTAGAAAGAAGAAGACTTCTGAGGTGATAAATAAAATTATACCAAGTCGTAGGCCTTTTTGTACGGGTGGGGTGTGGTGTCCTTGAAAGGTGCTCTCTCGAATAATATCTCGTCATCATTGGAGTATAGTCAGTAGGAGCAGGATTAATCCAATTGATATTAATAGTGTAGAGTGGAAGTGGAATCAGATTGCGAGGCCGGATGTTATTAAAAGGGCGGCGGTTGCTCCTGTTAGTGGTCAGGGGCTGGGGTCAACTATGTGATATGCGTGAGCTTGGTGGGCCATTAGACGTTTTCTTGTAGATACAGGCTTAGTAGGAGTACAAATACGTAGGCTTGAATTATTGCCACGGCCACTTCAAGTAGTGTAAGGAGAAAGAGGAGCACTGAGGTAATAATAGCAATTGTAGGTATTAGGGGGAGCAGGACAAAAACAGCGGTTGCGATAAGTTGAATAAGGAGGTGGCCTGCTGTTAAGTTTGCAGTTAGTCGGACCCCTAGTGCGAGGGGGCGGATGAAAAGGCTAATAGTTTCGATTACAATTAGGACGGGGATGAGTGGTGTGGGGGTGCCTTCGGGCAGGAGATGTCCTAGCGAGTGTGTGGGTTGGTTTCGTATACCGATAAGTACTGTGGCTAATCATATTGGCACAGCTAGTCCTATGTTAAGAGATAGCTGTGTTGTGGGGGTAAATGTATAGGGTAATAGACCCAGCATGTTGATTGTGATTAAGAAAATTATAAGGGAGGTAAGTATGGTGGCTCATTTGTGTCCGCCTGGGTTTAAGGGAAGGAGGAGTTGCTGTGTGAATCGGTTAATAAATCAGTTTTGTAGGGTTAGTAGGCGGTTTTCTAATCAGCGGGTGCTGGGTTTGGGTAGTATAATTCATGGTAAAGATAGTGCAATAATAATTAGTGGAATACCTAGAAGTGTGGGGCTTATGAATTGGTCGAATAGGCTTAATATCATGGTCAGGTTCAGGGGGTTGTTTTTGTTGTTTTTGTGCTTTGTGGGTTAGGATCGTTGGGGAATGAGTGGGCTATGACTTTTGGGGGAAGGACTGAGAGAAAGATACATCATGAAAAGACTAGGATTATAAATCAAGGGGCTGGGTTGAGTTGAGGCATATCACTGCGGGTGGTCGGGGTCACCATTCTTTAGCTTAAAAGGCTAATGCTACACCGTTTTAGCTTCGTAGTGAGGTGTCTTCAAGAATTAAGGAAGATCAGTTTTCAAAGTGTTCTAGTGGTACAGATTCAATAACGATGGGTATAAAGCTATGGTTTGCACCACAAATTTCTGAGCATTGTCCATAATAAACTCCTGGGCGGGACGAGATAAAGGTTGTTTGATTTAGGCGTCCTGGGACTGCATCTATTTTTACACCTAGAGTTGGGACTGCTCAGGAGTGTAGGACATCTTCAGCTGATACTAGGATGCGGATGGGAGATTCTATTGGGATTACTATTCGGTGGTCTGTTTCTAGTAGACGGAATTGGCCGGGGGAAAGATCTTGGGTGGGAATTATATAAGAATCGAATCCCAGGTTTTCATAGTCGGTGTATTCGTAGCTTCAGTACCATTGGTGGCCCACGGCTTTAATTGTGAGGTGGGGATCATTAATCTCATCTATAAGGTAAAGAATACGCAGAGATGGGAGGGCAATAAGAATTAGGATTACTGCAGGGAGGATGGTTCAAATAATTTCAATTTCTTGAGAGTCTAGGATGTATTTATTGGTTAGTTTGGTGGATACTATTGCAACAATAATGTAAAGTACTAGGGTACTAATAAGGAATACAATTATTAATGCGTGGTCGTGGAAGTGTAGGAGTTCTTCTATTAAGGGGGAGGCCGCGTCTTGGAATCCTAGTTGGGAGGGATGTGCCATTCTAGCTTAGCTTAAGGCACGTAGGATTTTAACCTACAATTTTGTCTTGACAAGGCAATGTTATGTTTTTACTAGTGTCTTATGGAAGGAAGTGGCAGAGTGGTTATGCAGCTGGCTTGAAACTGGTTTATGGGGGTTCAATTCCTTCCTTCCTCGTGTTTGTACTTGAACAAAAGCAGGCTCTTCGAATGTGTGGTATGGGGGTGGGCAGCCGTGTAGTCATTCTGCGTTTGTAGAGGTTATTTCTACTGATAGAACTTCTCGTTTTGCCGCGAATGCTTCTCATAAGATAAATAGAAACATAATAACTGCAACTAGGGAGATGAGGGATCCAATAGAGGATACAGTGTTTCATAAGGTGTATGCGTCTGGGTAGTCTGAGTAGCGACGGGGCATGCCTGCAAGTCCTAGGAAATGTTGTGGGAAGAAGGTTAGGTTTACACCAGCAAATATTACTCCGAAGTGGATTTTTGTTCAGGTGGTGTGAAGGGTATACCCTGAGAATAGGGGGAATCAGTGAACAAATGCGGCTATAATGGCAAATACTGCTCCTATTGAGAGGACATAGTGAAAATGGGCTACTACATAATAGGTATCATGAAGAATAATATCTAGTGATGAGTTGGCTAAGACGATTCCTGTAAGCCCGCCCACTGTGAATAGAAAGATGAAGCCCAGGGCTCATAATATCGGAGTTTCTCATTTAATTGATCCTCCGTGCAAGGTTGCCAATCAGCTGAATACTTTAACGCCTGTGGGAATGGCAATAATTATTGTGGCAGAGGTAAAGTATGCTCGGGTGTCTACGTCTATTCCCACGGTAAATATATGGTGGGCTCATACAATAAAGCCTAGAAGGCCAATTGCTATTATTGCTCAGACTATTCCTATATAGCCAAAAGGTTCTTTTTTGCCGGAGTAGTAGGCAACGATATGGGAGATTATTCCAAAGCCTGGAAGAATAAGAATGTATACTTCTGGGTGGCCAAAGAATCAAAAGAGGTGTTGGTATAGAATTGGGTCACCTCCGCCAGCGGGGTCGAAGAATGTAGTGTTTAAGTTTCGGTCTGTTAATAGTATTGTGATTCCTGCTGCGAGAACAGGCAGGGACAGTAGTAAGAGAACGGCAGTAATTAGTACAGACCACACAAATAGTGGGGTTTGATATTGCGAAATTGCTGGGGGTTTTATGTTAATAATAGTTGTGATAAAGTTAATTGCTCCGAGGATAGATGACGCTCCTGCAAGGTGTAGGGAGAAGATTGTCAAATCTACGGAGGCGCCTGCGTGGGCTAGATTGCCTGCTAAAGGTGGGTATACTGTTCATCCGGTGCCAGCCCCGGCTTCTACTCCGGATGAGGCTAATAGGAGGAGGAAAGAGGGAGGAAGAAGTCAGAAACTTATGTTATTTATTCGAGGAAAGGCTATGTCTGGGGCACCGATTATTAATGGGACCAGTCAGTTGCCAAATCCTCCAATTATTACAGGCATTACTATGAAGAAAATCATTACAAAGGCGTGGGCTGTTACGATTACGTTATAAATTTGATCGTCTCCTAAAAGGGCCCCGGGTTGGCTTAGTTCTGCGCGAATTAACAGGCTTAGGGCTGTGCCAACTATGCCGGCTCAGGCACCAAACACTAGGTAAAGGGTGCCAATATCTTTGTGGTTTGTTGAGAAAAATCAGCGGGTGATTGCCACAGGTGGGATGGCTGAGGTAAGTGGTGGGTTGTAGCCCCATAGACGGAGGTTTAAGTCCTTCTCCCATCAAGCCCCGGGGTGTTACACACTAGATTGCAAACCTAGGGAAGTAGGCTCATACCCTGCCGGGGCTTTCCCCCGCCTTTTCGCCCGGCAGGCGGGGGAAAGGTAGATGAATGCTCGCGGGGTGGGGCGCTTAGCTGTTAACTAAGATTTTGTAGGATCGAGGCCTTCTCATCTAGGTAGGCTTTAGCTTAATTAAAGTGTCTGTTTTGCATGCAGTAGATGTGGATTAAAGGTCTGCAAGTCTAATCAGGGATTGAGGGGGTCTCACCTTCACTTAGGGCTTTGAAGGCCCTTGGTCTTATTATCCTAAATCCCTAAGGTGAGAGTATGCTTAATATTGTTGGGGTTATGGGTAGTATTATCATGGTTATGGTTGAGGAGATTGATAGTGGGGTGGAGAGTTGGTTAGTTGTAAGTCGTCATGGGCTTGTGTTTATTTGGGTGTTTGGGGAGATGGTAAGAGTTAGGGCGTATGAGATTCGTAGGTAGAAGTAGAGGCTTAGGAGGGCGGTCAGTGCGGCAAGGGTGGCTGTTAGTGGTAATTCTTGTTTAGTAAGTTCTTGGAGGATGAGTCATTTTGGGGAGAAGCCTGTTAGTGGGGGTAGTCCTCCTAAGGATAATATAATTAGTGGGGCTAGTATGGTTAGGGCTGGGTTTTTGGCTCATGCCATTGATATAGATCGGATATTTGTGGTATTATTTATTTTTATAAGTATAAAGGCAGAGAATGTTATTGTTATGTAGATAAGTAGGGCAAGGGTGGTTAGTTGGGGGCTGAATTGTATTACTAAGATTATTCATCCTAGATGTGCGATGGAGGAGTATGCTAATAGTTTTCGTAGTTGAGTTTGATTTAGGCCTCCTCACCCCCCTACGAGTGTTGAGAGGAGTCCTAGGATAATTAATAGATTTTGATTTGTTGGTATTTGAAGCAGGAGGGCAAATGGGGCTAGTTTTTGTCAGGTAGATAAGATGAGTCCGGTTGTTAAGTCTAGTCCTTGAAGCACTTCTGGTAGTCAAAAGTGGGTTGGGGCTAGGCCGATTTTTAATGCTAAGGCTATTGTTATTATGGTTGTAGGTACGGGGTAGTTTATATTTTGAATTTCTCATTCTCCCGATATTCAGGCATTGGTGGTGCCAGCGAATAGGATTATAGCTGCGGCAGTGGCTTGAGTGAGGAAATATTTGGTTGTGGCTTCGACTGATCGGGGGTGGTGTTGTTGGGCTATTAGTGGAATAATTGCTATTGTATTGATTTCTAAGCCTATTCATGCTAGTAATCAGTGGGAGCTTGCAAAGGTTATTGTAGTGCCTAGTCCTAGTGTAAAGATTATGATTGAGAGAATGTAGGGGTTCATTAGTAGAGGAGGGGGTTTAACCAACATGTTTGGGGTATGGGCCCAAAAGCTTATTTAGCTGACTTTACTAGAAGGTGGTGTAGTGGAAGCACTAAGAGTTTTGATCTCTTAGGGGTGGGTTCGAGTCCCTTCCTTCTAAGGGGTTGGGGGGAGTTTAACCCCCATGATTTACTCTATCAAAGTATTCCTTTATTCAGGCACAGCCCCTAGCTTAAAAGGTGTGGGGGTAGGCCTGCTAAGGAGGTGGGTAGGGCAATGTGCCAGATGATTAAGGCTAGGGTAAGTGGCAGAAAATTTTTTCAGATAAGGTGCATGAGTTGGTCATATCGGAATCGTGGGTATGAGGCTCGGATTCAGAGGAATAGTGTTGCTAGTAGAGCTGTTTTTGTTATTAGGTTGGTGGCGGTTAGTTCTGGGGCTATGTGTGTATAAGATGTTCCCAAGAATAAAATAGTAGAGAGTACATTTATTAGTAGAATGTTTGAGTATTCTGCTAGGAAGAATAGTGCAAATGGGCCTCCTGCGTATTCTACATTAAATCCAGACACTAGTTCAGACTCCCCTTCGGTCAGGTCAAATGGGGCTCGATTGGTTTCCGCTAGGGTTGAGATATATCATATAATGGCCAATGGTCATGCTGGGATTAGTAGTCATACGGCTTCTTGGGTTGTGTTGAAGGTTTGCAGTGTAAATCCGCCTGATAGAACAATAATGCATAGGATGATTAGGCCTAGGCTCACTTCGTATGAGATGGTTTGGGCAACAGCCCGTAGGGCCCCAATTAGTGCGTATTTTGAGTTCGAGGCTCAGCCTGAGCCTAGGATTGAGTATACGGCTAAGCTTGATAAGGCTAGTATAAATAAGATTCCTAGGTTTAGGTCTAAAATTGCATGTGGCATGGGGATGGGGGCTCATAGGGCTAGGGCTAGTGTGAGGGCTATAATTGGTGTAATTATAAATAGTAGTGGGGATGCTGTTGACGGGCGTACTGGTTCTTTGGTAAATAATTTAATGCCGTCTGCAATTGGTTGAAATAGGCCATAGGGGCCAACAATATTTGGTCCTTTTCGTAGTTGTATGTAGCCCAATACTTTTCGTTCTAGTAGTGTTAAGAAAGCCACTGCTAGTAGGACTGGAATAATGTAGGTTAGGGGACTAATAATGTGGGAGAATAGTGGGCTGATCATAGTTGGAGAAAGGATTTGAACCTTTGTCGAAAGAGTTTAGATCTTTTGCAGTTACCGGGCTCTGCCACCCCTACATGCCATTAATTTTGGCCCGGAGGGCATGCCCTTTTGCCCTATTTAGTTAATTTCATAGGGTAAGGGTGAGGCGTGCATTAAGCATAGGCCTCTTCTTTTCGGTCCTTTCGTACTGGAAAAGAACAATCATAGATAGAAACTGACCTGGATTACTCCGGTCTGAACTCAGATCACGTAGGACTTTAATCGTTGAACAAACGAACCCTTAATAGCGGCTGCACCATTAGGATGTCCTGATCCAACATCGAGGTCGTAAACCCCCTCGTCGATATGGGCTCTGTGAGGGGATTGCGCTGTTATCCCTAGGGTAACTCGGTTCGTTGATCGGCTTGGAACTGCCGGATCTGGTGGTCAAATGTTTTGTTACTTGGAGCGGTGGCTCTGAGGTTAAGGAGATGTCCTATTCCGCATGGGGGCTTTATTGTCCCCCGTGGTCGCCCCAACCAAAGACACTTACTAAGGCCTATTTAGCTCTTTCTTTTTGATTTAAGAATCTTCGCATAGGTTAGGGGGTGTCTTAAGCTCCATAGGGTCTTCTCGTCTTATGTTTTTATCCCCGCTTCTGCACGGGGAGATCAATTTCACTGACTGGAAAAAGGAGACAGTTAAGCCCTCGTGTTGCCATTCATACAGGTCCCTATTTAAGAGACAAGTGATTACGCTACCTTCGCACGGTCAAAATACCGCGGCCGTTAAACTAGATGTCACAGGGCAGGCGGGACCTCTTATTCTTGTTTTGCAAGAGGCGGTGTTTTTGGTAAACAGGCGAGGCTGGGGGTGTTTGCCGAGTTCCTTCTTTTTCTTTTAGTCTTTCCTTATTACACTCCGGTGTAGGGTTAACGGTGTTTAGGTACAAATTTTTCTTGTTTAGTATTTTGTAGTACTCTCTGGTTGTGAGGTCGTTAATGGTCGGTGGGGTGTCCGTTCCGATATACACTGGTGTTTGGAGAGGGGCAGGCCCTCTTGTTACTCATATTAACATAGTCTCTCCTATGGCTGAGGCATAGGGCGGCCTGATATTGTTAAGGGTTGAAGATTGGTTGTCGTTATAAATGGGGCGATTTTAGTTGAGCTATAACGCTTTCTGTTGGGGTGGCTGCTTTTAGGCCCACCTGGTTAAGTCCCTGTCTAATATATGATCTTTAACCTCTTGAATAAGTTGTATCTTTTTCAGAAGAGCTGTACCTCTTCTGACTAACTCTTTTAAGTCTTTCATTGCCTGTTGGGGATTATCGTCTAGGGGTTAAGAGATTAAAGGGCTGAACTTTTATTCATTTCTCAGGCAACCAGCTATAACTGAGCTCGGTAGGTTTGTCACCTCTACTTAAAGATCTTCCCACTCTTTTGCCACAGAGACGGGTGTGCCCTATATAAGGCTGTCTTGGAGTAGCTCGCTTCAGTTTCGGGGTCTCAAACTTTAGGTCGCTTTGCTTGAGGTTTTCTTGTTAATTCATGATGCAAAAGGTACGAGGTGTAGTCTCTGCTTTTTTATGCTTGTATGAGTTGTTTCACTTCTTTTTCAGCTTTCCCTTGCGGTACTTTGTCTATTGCTCCGAGGTCCTTTTTTGTCTCCCATACTGTGGTGGTAGAATGGTTTATTTTATAGGTTTAGTTTTCTTTTGGGTTAGTAATATTTGATTATTATGTTATGGGCGGGCTAGCTTTTAGGTTTCAAACAGATTTGATTTGCACAAATGTCTTCTCAGTGTAAGGGAGATGCTTTGACTATCTTAGCTACAGTTTGGTTAATCCAAGCACACCTTCCGGTATGCTTACCATGTTACGACTTGCCTCCCCTTGTTAATTTTATTGTTTTATTTAGTTTAGGTGCTTATTTGGGGAGAGTGACGGGCGGTGTGTGCGCGCTTCAGGGCCAGTTTCAGTGGAAAACTCTTTTTCTACTTACTGCTAAATCCTCCTTCAGGTTAATATTTCAATTTACCATTAGTAATAATCTCATTGAGAGAATGTAGCCCATTTCTTCCCCCCTTATGCGCTACACCTCGACCTGGCGTTTTGGGCTGTGCTAATTTTGCTTACTATGGGGCCTTCACAGGGTAAGCTGACGACGGCGGTATATAGGCGGGTTAAACAAAAGGGGGTGAGGTTAAACGGGGGTTATCGGTTTTAGAACAGGCTCCTCTAGGGGGGTATAAAGCACCGCCAAGTCCTTTGGGTTTTAAGCTAGTGCTTGTAGTTCCCGGGCGAATGGTTGTGTGATACACCATCTTTGTTTATAGCCATACATAGTGGGGTATCTAATCCCAGTTTGTTATATGGATTTCGTGGGTTCGGGGTATGTAGAGCTACTTTCGTGATAGGGCTTCATTTCTTCGATTGCGTATAACGGCTTAGAAGTGGTTTGGCTCTAGTTAATGTAAACCTTAATCACGCTTTACGCCGGTGTTTGTCAACTTGAGTCGCTCGTATAACCGCGGTGGCTGGCACGAGTTTTACCGGCTCTGGTTGCTGTAACTAAGTCAAGTTTGCACTTATGGCTTAATGTTTATCACTGCTGAAGACCCGTGTGGGTGTGGTTTAGCAAGGTGTCTTGGGCTACGGGTAGTGTGTGCCTGATACCGGCTCCTTGTTTCCGGCTGGGAAGTTGAGGGCATTCTCACGGGGGCGCGGATACTTGCATGTGTAAGTTTAGCTAAAGCTGACAGTAAAGTTAGGACCAAGCCTTTATGCTTTCGGGACTTTCTAAGGTCCGTCTTAACATCTTCAGTGTTATGCTTTAGTTTAAGCTACGCGAGC